CATATGATGAAAAGCCCGCCCGACTTTTTTGAATTCAAACTCTTGTGATCTATGTTCTGGATTACAAATAGATTCAGTTACATCTGCGTGTCATTTAAACTAGATTCCAGTTTGTGAAAAAAAAAAAAGATATGATTCAGAGAAGAATCATTAAAAATCAGAAACAAGAATCACATTCGATCCAATATTAGACCTTTAAACAGAAAGTTTTTCAAAAACACAATCTTTATTCTGATAGAATGGATATGCTCTGGGACGGAAGGATTCGAACCTCCGAATAGCGGGACCAAAACCCGTTGCCTTACCACTTGGCCACGCCCCATTTCGATTTCTATTCGACAGTAATAAAGACTAATATTGCTATTGATTGTTCGTCAATTCCAGTCCAAATATCTATAAAATAAATTAGATTGTTGCTAGGATTTTGACACGTGTAGATATAGAATTAAACTTAATTTATTGATCATTACATATAATTCAATTAAGATATTATATGAAAGTATGATTTCTTCTATTCTCCTTTGAGAAATGGAGGATTTTTGATTGGGCGAGTTCAAAGAAAAAGAAGGATTTTTTGGTCTACCTTATTTTACTTTATTTTTCCTTATATCAATAACTCAATCAAAATGCAATTATCTCCAAGAACAAAATGTCTGTTATGCTTAATATCTTTAGTTTGATCTGTATCTGTCTTAATTCTGCCCTTTATTCGAGTAGTTTTTTCGTCGCCAAATTGCCCGAGGCCTATGCTTTTTTGAATCCAATCGTGAATGTTATGCCAGTCATACCTGTGCTCTTCTTTCTCTTAGCCTTTGTTTGGCAAGCTGCTGTAAGTTTTCGATGAGATCTTTAATACTATCCTAGAAAATTCATGATTTATTCGAGGAAAAAAAATTCTAACAATTGCTAAGATCAGATAAGTCTTACAATATGAACCCTCGATTCAAACATTGAAATTCTTGGAGAGCTGCGATAAATCTGGATCATCCCATTTCCCCATTCTGACCTTTTTCCAGCGAAAGGCCCTAATAGGCTTAGCGTTACCCACAATATCGAATTGTAGGTATGAAAGAAAATTTTGGTAATAAAAGACTCTTATTACAAATGACTTTGAATTTCTGAACATTCTTTTCTATTTGTAGAAAGTACTTCATTTCTTGGTGTCAAAATAGGATATGTGGTATAAAAATAGAGGATCTATTCTCTTTTTTTTTTTCCAAAAAATGATTTGGAGATTGTGTAATGCTTACTCTCAAACTCTTTGTTTACACAGTAGTGATATTCTTTGTTTCTCTCTTCATCTTTGGATTCTTATCTAATGATCCGGGACGTAATCCTGGACGTGAAGAATAAAATAAAAAAGGCTTTTTCGTTTTCCTTACTTTATTTTTCAAATTTCTTAGGATTTTATCTATTCCACGTTTAACTAAGGGTTTGGGAAATTTGAAAGATAAATAAAATATCAAGTCATCAACGGAAAGAGAGGGATTCGAACCCTCGGTACGAATAACTCGTACAACGGATTAGCAATCCGACGCTTTAGTCCACTCAGCCATCTCTCCCAATTGAAAAAAAAAAAGATAATTAATTACTATGTTACATTACACATAATGTATAAAGTAAGGTACATTACACATAAAGTAGGGGTTGAAAAAAAGTCTTTCTTTCTCTCTCTTTTTTCTCTCCCTTTATCTTTATTATATAGATATATACAACTTTTATCAGTAATTCCATTTAGATAAAGTAAGGACTTGAAAAATCCAATATAAATAAAAATAAAGAAGACCTCCTTACTTTGATTTTGTCCGAAAGAGTTTATTCCCATGGCCTGGCCTGGTCAGTACCTAGCCGGGCCCTTTTTTGTTTCAGCAAATCATAGATAAAATGATTTATCGGATTTGAAAACAAAAATGCTTGCTATAAAAGCAACAACAAAAAGACGAAGGACTATTTCCCTTCTTATATTATATAAAATCAAAGTGTTATTTCTTATTATCCTTTCTTCCTTTTTTATTGACTTTCTTTTTTACTTTACTGAAATAAAGAAAAAAAGGAAACTATGGATTCTTACACAATGCATTTTTATGTTAGGATTTCCGCGGTTTTGTCCAGCCGTGTATTTATCAAAAAAACTCCTCTAGCAAAAGAAAAGAGAAAACTTGTTATTTTGTTATTTAAATGAACCCTCCTTTTCTAATATCCCCCCACGAAAAACGTCAACACTCTAATTTTCATGATTCTTTTATGATCCTATCTTAATTACGTTCAATTCCCTTGTTCGACAAAAAGTCCATTTATATACAATAATCGGATTGTAGCGGGTATAGTTTAGTGGTAAAAGTGTGATTCGTTCTATTAACCCCCTTAATAGTTAAGGGGTCTTTTGGTTTGATTCATATTCCGATCAAAAACTTTATTTCTTAAAAGGATTTAATCCTTTACCTCTCAATAAAAGATTCGAGGAAAAATAGAAATTCTCGTGATTTGTATCCAAGGATCA